GCGAGACTCCACTAAAAAAAGGGGCCGAGCTTTCTTATGGTATCTTTATGGATATTGAATAAACCCGAGGTTTTCTTCTTGATTATTTTTTTCTTTTCGACATCTACACTTTTTTTATTCTCTAGGTAGGTTATCTATGAAATGCCAATCCAACACAAGTTCTTATTATTTTATAATAATAATATTATTTTTTTTCTCAACGTTCATATTGACAATAGTGTATTGAAAAAATATAATTGATCGTGGATAAATAGATCTATTTATCCACGCCCTATAAGTTTTTTTTTACTTTACTTCATGTAAGCGATAGGTTCCTTAAATTCTCTGGGATATATTTCATTTATCTTATCCGGGAATTTTTCAGATTTTCATTATAGCTGTTCATTTTTATGTTCATAATTGACTATAAAAAAATGTTTTTGATGGGGTTGTGCAATCCAATCTCTCTTTTTTTTTTCGATCGTATCTACACACCATAATTCTATTTTTGGGTTGCTAACTCAACGGTAGAGTACTCGGCTTTTAAGTGCGGCTAAAATCTTTTACACATTTGGATGAAGGAACGGATTCGTCCATACCGTTGGTAGAGTTTGTAAGACCCCGACTGATCCTGAGAGGGAACGAATGGAAAAAACAGCATGTCGTATAAATGAATAACTCATATCATAAATAAATAACTTTAAGATAGAGTACTTAACCCTTACGGGATCGGTACAAAATATTTGTTTAGTTTGTTAGAGTTTTAATTCTTAGAGCGGTACAAAAAATCAATTATGTTTGGATCGAGTGAATAAATGGATAGAGCCAAAAAGCTCCAATTATAGGGAAACAAAAAGAGCAACGAGCTTCGGTTGTTAATTCGAATAATTACCAATTACCCGATCTAATTATACGTTAGAAATATATTAGTCCCTGGGGCGGGCAAAGCAAAGGTTATGAAATCACTTTAATAAGTGGATTCTTCACTTTTTTTTTTGAATCCTAACTATTCTATTAATTATATCCCTGTGCGGAGACGAATGTGTAAAAGAAACAGTATATTGAGAAATAAAATTCTAAAGTCAAAAGAGCGATCGGGTTGCAAAAATAAAGGATTTCTAAACATCTTCGGTATCTTATAACGAACAAGAACCAATCGGATGGAAAAAGAGAGAATCCATGGATTAATCATTTCCAAGGTATCTTTTCTTACTATGATACCTTGATACCTTGTTTTGACTGTATCGTACCTATGTATCGTATCATTTGATGACCCAAGAAATCCCCGGTTTTGGTTCAAATCGAATTTCAAATGGAGGAATTACAAGGCTATTTAAAGATAGATAGATCGCGAGAACGGGACTTCCTATACCCACTTCTCTTTCAGGAATACATTTATGCACTTGCTCATGATCATGGGTTAAATAAATCGATTCTTTATGAGCCTATGGAAAATTTAGGTTATGACAAAAAATATAGTTTAATAATTGTTAAACGTTTAATTACTCGAATGTATCAACAGAAGCATTTGATTATTTTTACGAATGATTCTAATCCAAATTTTTTTTTCGGGCATAATAAAAATTTGGATTATCAAATGATATCAGAGGGGGTTGCAGTCATTGTGGAACTTCCATTCTCATTGCGATTAGTATCTTCCCCAGAAAGTAAAGAAATAGACAAATCTATGACTACTTTACGATCAATTCATTCCATATTTCCCTTTTTAGAGGATAAATTATTACATTTAAATCATGTATTAGATATACTAATACCCTACCCTATCCATCTGGAACTATTGGTTCAAACCCTTCGCTCTTGGATACAAGATGCTCCCTTTTTGCACTTATTGAGATTCTTTCTCTACAAGTATCATAATTGGAATAGTCTTATTACTCAAAAAACGAAAATGATTCTCTTTTTTTCAAAAGAGAATCAAAGATTTTTCCTGTTCCTATATAATTTTCATGTATATGAATCGGAATCCATATTTGTTTTTCTCCGTAAACAATCTTATCATTTACGATCAACGTCTTCTAGAGCTTTTCTTGATCGAACACATTTTTATAGAAAAATAGAACATTTTTTAGTGGATTTTCGTAATGATTTTCATACTATCCTATGGTTGTTCAAGGATCCTTTCATACAGTATTTCAGATTTCAAGGAAAATCCATTTTGTCTTCAAAAGGAACCCCTCTTCTGATGAAGAAATGGAAATATTACCTTGTAAATTTATGGGAATGTCATTTTTACTTTTGGTCTCAACCGGATAGGATTCATATAAACCAATTATCCAATCATTTTATCGATTTTCTGGGTTATCTTTCAAGTGTACGACCAACTCCTTCAGCAGTAAGGAGTCAAATGTTAGAAAAGTCATTTATTATAGATATTGTTATTAAAAAGTTTGATACTATAGTTCCAATTATTCCTTTGATTGGATCATTGGCTAAAGCGAAATTTTGTAACTTTTCAGGACATCCCATTAGTAAGCCTGCTTGGGCGGATTCATCAGATTCT